AAAGATCCTTCTGATCGAGTCATATCATTCCATTATATTGACAATTTCAAAAAACTGTTCATACTATGAACATAGTATAATGACGGTTGGGCAAGTATGCCCCCATCGTCTAGTGGTTCAGGACATCTCTCTTTCAAGGAGGCAGCGGGGATTCGACTTCCCCTGGGGGTAGGGTTAGGGTACTACGAAAGGAAGTTGATCGTGGATTATCAATAAGGACTTAAATTTCTTTTTCCTGGGTCGATGCCCGAGCGGTTAATGGGGACGGACTGTAAATTCGTTGGCAATATGTCTACGCTGGTTCAAATCCAGCTCGGCCCAATAATTCGCCGATCCACCATGAAATGATGTAACCGTTTGTTGTTCTCCGGAAATGCCCAATGAACTTTGATACACAAGAATCCAAATCTGCTACATCCCTACCACTATTTATTTTATTACGTATTTTTTTCCACAAATTCAGATCTTGCTAATGATCTAGATTCATATCAAGATCTGGAAGTATAAAGTCTAAATAAAAAGAGACTCTTTTCTTATTTTCATTGATTTATTGAAAGATTGATTTTCAATCGATTTGGAAATAACAAACAGATTACTAGTAATCCGTGTAGATCTCGCTAAAGTGTATATCCATATAAATAAGAATATCAATATATTAGTCCCGCCTCTGCCAGTTAGAACAAGACAATTCTAATCTAAAATCGAAATAGAAGAAGGTTTGAATGAAATCGTAAGAATATGCATGCTGTACACTTTTTTCCTGGGATTGTAGTTCAATTGGTCAGAGCACCGCCCTGTCAAGGCGGAAGCTGCGGGTTCGAGCCCCGTCAGTCCCGATGGATAGAAATCCAATAAAAAGATACATCAATTCATTTCTTCTGTGAAAGGGAGTCAAAATAATAAACATAATCTCATTCCTAACAGGTATCTCTCTTTTTTTTTTCACATTTATCATCAAACAAATAGGGTAATTTCCATTTCTTCAACTAATACTGATTGATGGATTAGTAGCGTCGTATTCAGGATTCCAAGAGAAAGGGATACTGTATGTACTACTAGACCTGGCTTTTTCGATTACTCCCGATCTGTGTAATAAGATATAGTACTATAGAATATGTTTACAGCGAACACACACAAATGGAATTTGCACGATACAAAAAAAGGAGTTCCTTTGATTTTGATAGAACACTTTAGGATTCAAAGTTTATCCTATTCCTAATCGAAGGATGAGAATATTAAAAAAAAGAAGTAAAGGAATCTTTTTTTTTTGTTTTGATTGGATCAGAAAGAAATTTTTGAATTTGGTATGGATAAAGGATCTTCCTATGTTATACTATTCAATTCTTGACGATGAATTGATTTGATAGTTCAGATATTGTTATTCATGATATTGATCCGATTCGATATCATCGAGATGTAATTTATGCCATTGAATTTACCGACGAAAGATTTATCATCTCTATGGGATTAAATCCCGAGTTATTGCGAATTAAAGAGAAATCTAACGATGAGATTATGGAAGTAAATATTCTCGCATTTATTGCTACCGCACTGTTCATTCTAGTTCCTACTGCCTTTTTACTTATAATTTACGTAAAAACGGTAAGTCAAAGTGATTAATTTGACTTAAACTTTACTTCTTAGTTCTTATCAATGCAATGATGGAAGAAAAAATGAAAAAAAAAAAGATTTAAATTTTGCGTCTTACCCTTAGAAATGATCGGACTAGAATCAGCAGTATTCTATGAAATCTGATAGTATGGTAGAAAGAAATAGATTTTATTTCTTTCTACCCCATACTATCTATTATTGTAGTGTATAAAGTTTTACTCTATAAAGATAGAGGTTTAATATGAATCGATTTACAATATCTATCTTCATATATTCATATATAGTCAATCGCATATATGTAATGCACATAGCGTCCAATTTTTTTGTTTCATCTATTTGATTTGTATTGGTTCCAATCAATCTGAAATAATCAAAGGGCAACTTTTTTTCGTCCGATTCTAATTTCTAGATTTCTGATTATTTTCAAGACCAATCCCGGTATCATATTAAAAAAATAAATAAAATAATCTTTTTAGCATTCCGAAGAAGTAATTGATTAAATTAAATAGTTAACAGATGATCTAGGGGTTCTATGGGAAACTTTTTCCTATTTCAAAAATTTTAGTAAAACCCAACCGATTTTTAACGTTTGAACCATGATATGAAATGAAAACATAAATCCAATTTCGAAACTCAAATAAATCAAAAACCAAATAATAAAAACAAGCGATAAGCACGTAATATGTGACTCGCCTAAGGCAACGGCAATATCTTATTTTATTATGTGTAGTATTTCCTTAGACAACTACTATGTCTATTTTGTTTCCTATAGTCCTATAGAAAGTGTGTATCTGCGCTTAATAACTAATAAAAAGCGGATTTCTTTTCTCTTTTAAAAAAAAAAAAAGGGGATAAAAAAATAAATAAAGAAACGGGTTCCGCGGTTCCTCATTGTCCATATATCACTTTGGTAAGAGCCAGTTCATCAAAATCTTAGAAAGAATAAAGAATTTGGTTGGAATAAGTTTTCGATTATTTGTATTACCTTGACTTTCAAAATACAAACATGGGAAAAAGTCAAATATTTGTTTAATTGAAAGAGTATTTTCCATTTCTATATTATCCATAGAATACATTATTCCATTCGAATACACTAGAATTCCAAAATGCAGATATTTTTTAATTATTTAATTAATGAATTAATTATTTAATAGAAAAATCAAATTTCAGAACCTATCTATAAAACAATGGATACAGTTCTTATTTTAGTTTTTTCCCTCAACTCACTTAGTAGTATTTTTAGAGTCCACTTCTTCCCCATACTACGAGGGAAAGGGAAAATGTAAAGACTACCATTAAAGCAGCCCAAGCGAGACTTACTATATCCATGTAAATTATGTCTCCTATCTCTATCAATATGAAGGAATTATTTCATTTTTTTGATTGTTCACTAAAAAGAAATAATAGTGGAATCACTGGTACAGAGTCAAAAAGGGATTCTGGCCTAACATCATTGACGAAAGAATCCAATAAATCCAATTATAACATCTAACAAGTTCTTATATGATTTCTAGTATAATCAGAAAACATTAAGTACAAACAAAATATCCGGAGACACCCTTGGAAGTATTAAGGGAATGAATGTTAGTTACTAACAGGTAGGAATAATAAGACTTATGTTTTATTTTGATTTTGTTGTCCTCGATTTCATTAAGTAAAAAAGATATATATATAGAATCAAGATAGATCACTTCGCATACTCTTATTTCCATTTAATCTAATCCTTACCGTCTCCCGATTGTCTCTGTAAAACAATCGGAAGACAGACGAATAAATTCTTTCACTAGAGGTTGCCAAAAAGAATTCTTTTTTTTTTTTCTTTTTAATTCAATTTAAAATATTATTAAAAGATTTTGAAGAATATTAATTTATAAATATTTAAAATCTTCTAATAATATCTAATATATTTCTACTAATATATTTCTAATAATATCTAATATATTAATAAATATTTCTATTTTTTTTTTTTCAATTTATTAGAATATTTAATATTTAATTAGAATCTTCTTTTTTTTTTGAATAAAATGGAAGAATATAATATTATTTATTTAATATTGAATATATTTATTTTATATTAATTTATATTAATATAGAATATATATTTCTATTTAATTCTATATTTTTTAATTCTATATTTATATGATTTATATATTAGTATTAGAGTATTCTAATTTTTCATTTTTTTATTTTAGTATTTAGTATAGAATTTAATATATATAATGAATTGAATATATATAATATAGAATTCTAAATCTATAATTAGAATATGAATTTCATATTTAAAATTTCTTTCTTTTTTATTTGAATTTAATAAATAAGAAATAGAATATATTCATATTTATATTCTAAATAGATTTGTATATTCTATTTCTAAATAAATAGAATTCTAAATAGAAAAAGAAATAATAATAAAAAAAAAAAAAAGCCAATTAGCTATTCAATCTAACTAATATTGAATAAATGCCGGAGTGCTCATATACTTTCAGGAGCCTGTATACAAAGTTTTTTTTGACCCTTCCCCAACTAAAAATGGAATTCGATTCCCTGTCCGATCTATATCTATCCCTATCCAATCTAATTCAAGACCCAGTCAGTAGACAGACACTACATTAGTAGTGGAAGGACTATCATATCAAGATTTACCGATTCCTTTTCACTACTAGAATCTTTCTTGAATTCTTGAATCCGAGACGTAAGGATTTATAGAATTTTAAAGAATAAAACCTGCGAATGCTTAGAATTTAGAATAAAGGAAGTCTCAAGAGTCCCTTTCCCCCGCTTGCTTCTGCTGGAAAAAAATTGTCAAGTTTTATATCAACAAAACGGAATAAGCTATTTTGTCGATCAGGCGACACCCGGATTTGAACTGGGGAAAAAGGATTTGCAGTCCCCCGCCTTACCGCTCGGCCATGCCGCCAAAATGATACAAAAAAATAGATGAGAATACCCCCAAAAAACTAAAAAAGGGGGTTCTAAACTTGTTTTTTTTTTTTTTTTATTTGTTTGTATCTTCGATTCTGTTTTCCTTAATCCCATTCTTAAAAGATACCCTTCCCCCCTTCCTTTTTTTCTATTGAAAAAAAACGAACGTGCATTTTAAGTCAAAAAAGCTAAAATTCAGGACAAATCGGAACCATTAACTATTCATGAATGATTCTTCAATTTAAATTCAAAAAAAAATGGGTTTTGTCCTAATGAGATAAAAAAATCTAAATTGAGACATAACTAATCCGTATTGATTTTTCAAGAAAAAAATCCTATTTCAATTATAACAGCAACTATCAGTATATGTAAACCCTAGAACATAAATTGTTACACAGATATTATCTAATCGGGTATCTTATCCGTATATAATGCCTATACCTATAAGAGAATTTTCAAGAAATTCT